TACAATTGAAACAATAGAAAAGGAAATATGAGTTAATATATGCTCTAAAGTTGAAAATATCATAAAAATGAAAAAAGGGAGGTAATCCCTTATATTAATTAAGAAATAGAAATGGGGAATTTGATTTATTTTTATTATAGGATCTATTAGATCTGTTTTAGAAGACGGCATGCCGCCACTCGGACTCGAACCGAGATGCTCTAGCACTGCTTCCTAAGAGCAGCGTGTCTACCGATTTCACCATAGCGGCTTGCTCGAACTCATAATAGCCTATTTCTATTCAATCGTCGAGATTGAACAAGTCAATTCAATCAAATAAGTTTTTTTAGTAAAGATTTAAATTGATAAAAAAATGAGTTCAAAAGTCAATTTTAAGGTTCATTAGTTTCATTTATTTTACTTTAGGATGTCCGGTTTATTTATCGTTTATTTATCTTAGGGTTTTAACTTCGGTTATCCTATTCTAAAATACAACTCTTGCAACTAGACAATTCTCTCAATAGAATAAGAAAACAGTTTTCATTTTTTACTTTTATTGTCATGATTTCTGGTTTATCTGATTTCATAAATTTGAAACAAAAAATAAAAATTCTCAAGGAATTTTAAATATGTCTATTTTGGAACACCTCAAATTGACACATTATTTGTACATAATATCTCAACAATTAAGTTCTTTTATTGATATCGATTGGACGGGAAATTGGAGATACATGGTGAATTAATTACATATAGTAAAAAATCAATTAAGAAGTCAGAAAGTTATCCAAATTTGAACATGGAATCAATTAGTTCCAACAATTCATTAATTTGAACTAAAAACCTTATATCTGCCCTTCCCGAGAAAGATAAAAATTTTTCATTATTGTAAAGGTCGATGGGGAGTCTTATTTTCCCCACCACCAAAATTTGAGTGAAAATATACTAAAAAGAAATAAAAAATTTTGTATTTTTTTCTTTAATTCTTTTTTTATTAAGAAAACATAAGAATTCTTTTATAAGATTAAGGGTCTATTTCATAGAGATTAGAATATGGACTACCAATTGTTAATTTTATATTAACTTTGATATTGAATATTGATATTAACAAATTACTGAGCCCCCTTTTTTGACTCAAATACATTCCTATTATTCCGATATTTTAGGACTTATTTGTTTGTCGTACAAAAAAACTTTTTGAATTTCCAGTAGAAAGGGATTTCCCCAATGACAAAGCTTTTAACGCCGCCCAATATCCTTTCCTTTTCCAAATATTTTTACGAATACGCTTTTTTGATATCGAAGTACGTTTTTTTGGAACTGCCATTTAAAAGTGACTCATTGTTATAGTTGGATGTGAAAGACATCTATTGTTCAAAACGAATTCTTATTTCTTATTCATTATCTATTTTTTCTATAAATAAGATTCTCTTCATAAAAAAGAAATATATATATGTCAAAGATCCGTGAAAATTGGAGCAAAAATTACTCGAAATAAGAAAATTTTGATTCCATACACTAGTCAGAAAACTAAAAAGTTTTGGTCTGGAACTCTTAGTTCTCGTTGTTTATCTCTAAAAGTTATATCTTTAGAATTTTCTAAATAAATAAAACTTAATAAAATAAAACTAAATAAAGAACCTAAAAGACCTTTCTTTTCCTCATTCTATACTTTATTTACATGTAATAAAATACCTCAAAGGATTGTAAACTTTTGCCTAATAAATTGAGTCTTTTTTTAGTCAAACTTAAGAAAAAATACACTTAAATTCAATAATTCAATTTTAAAAGTCGAATGAGACTAGTAAGAAATATGTTAAAGGCTACGTGGTTTGATAAAAAAATATCTCAGTCATTTTTTATCCTTTCTCGATAAAAAAGTTCATTTTAGATCTATAATCTTCTAAACTTTACTAATAAATCGTTTTGATTGAAATGCAAAACAATCAATCCCATAATAAATTAATTAATGAGTTGAAATAAACTAACTAAAATCAAGAGCTTTTATTTCATTAGACCGATGACCTTAGTTAATCCTATAATTCATATCAGCATCAAGTACTTTTTTTAGCCAAAATTTTTATCCTTGTTCTATGAATATAAATAATTATTACGATAATTTATCGTAATAATTATTTATATTTTCCTATTATAAGTATAAGTATTCGTTTTTATATGTCACTTGGTCATATCATTTGACCAATTGTAACTTCTTGTTTTGAACATTTGAACGATTTTGAAAAGACTCAGAATAAATACTAATATAAAATTATTAAATAAGTTAGTGCATATCTTGATTTTTTATTGACTTTTTTGAAAGAGGTAAGATCCGGTGAATCGGAAACAATTAATTAAGAATAAAAAACTTTTTTTATGGAACAGACATATCAATATGCGTGGATAATACCTTTTCTTCCACTTCCAGTTCCTATGTTAATAGGGTTGGGACTTCTTCTTTTTCCGACGGCAACAAAAAGTCTTCGTCGTATGTGGGCTTTTCAGAGCGTTTTATTGTTAAGTATAG